AGGTTAATGGTGGTTAGGTGTTTGTTTGTTTGTTTGTTTGTTTGTTTGTTTGTTTGTTTGTTTGTTTGTTTGTTTGTTTGTTTGTTTGTTTGTTTGTTTGTTTTTGTAGGAGAGTTTCTTTTATTGGTGGGGGGGGTTTGTATTCGAATAGATGAACACAAACGTTTAATGGTTATTATGTTAATGTAATTTCAGTGCCAATAACGTATAAAAAATGTGTAAATAAAATGTGTGATGAAAATACAGTTTAAATTTAGCTAAAAGTTACTAGTGTTGTTAAGAAAGTCAGAGGAAGTGAAAAAGTGAAAAATCATGTCCCACAAGCATTCATTAAACAATGGCATGAACGCAGCTTGCGGGGGAGCCATAACCAGGTGTAAAGCAAAGTGCATCAGTGTTGATATGATTCCCCAAATCCATGGGAACTATGACATTCAACAACGCCTGAGGGCTAAAATAGGCCGCAACACATGAGATGCTCAAGTCTTAGATTGTATTCACCCGTTGCACTGGAGGGGCGACCTGAAGGTTAAAGAAAAAAAAAAGGAACCAAAAGTATAAGAATTTTGGAATGCCGCGATCACGGACGAAAATGGTGATATATAGCCAACCAGATGTATTCGTAAAGAGCAAGTTATGAGTATCAACCTAGTTATGGCCCTGACATAGGAACCAGAGGCGCAAAAGAGCAAGTTGTGTTAGGGTTTAGGGGGAAAGAATGGGCCTGAAGCTAGTAACGCAGGACATTACTTACGCCGGGTTGCTGATTTCACGTGAGGAGCTCGATTAATAAATAACCTGGTACGACTTGTATGTGTTCGGAGAGATTTCGAGCTGTTTGTATTTAGGCCATGCATGGTGTGTGTCTAGGCACTGCCGTACACTTGAGGAGTTTTTATGTATAATCCTAACAATTTGATGGGTTTAGTACAAGATGTGTGAATATTCCTAGGTTCATTGCTTCGGAGGCTCTCTGGAGGAGGGTGAGTGGTGGATAGGGGTATAGCCCGGATGTAGATTAATGGATTTGGGACATGGATAGTGTGTAGTATGAGGGGGGACGGTTGTATGCAATGGAATACATAGTTAGTTGCAAAAATGTGCCCAAATTACATGCGGCGCGGGCGGGGGGGGTAGGGGGGGGGCCGCGAATGTTATGGGGCGGGGGGGTATAAGGTTCCTGTAGTTGAAATTTAACAACGATGGTTTTTCAGGCCATAGATCTTGGAAAAAGGCCAAGTGGGAACTGCTATGACTTATTTTGTTCTTTTGTTGGGATTATGTTTTGTGTTGGGGGGTTTGGCGGTTGCGTCTAATCCCTCACCATATTATGGGGTGGTTGGTTTGGTTTTGGCTTCTGTTGCGGGGTGTGGGTGGTTGTTAAGTTTAGGTGTTTCTTTTGTGTCATTGGTGCTGTTTATAGTATATTTGGGGGGTATATTGGTGGTTTTTGTTTATTCTGTGTCTTTGGCGGCAGATCCTTTTCCTGAAGCTTGGGGGGATTGGCGTGTTGTTGGGTATGGTGTGAGTTTTATTTTAGTATTAATTGCTGGTATGATTGTTGGAGGTCTTGTTGAGTGTTGAAAGGTTGGGGTCGTTACTGTTGATAGTGGGGGTATGTTTTTGGTGCGGTTGGATTTTAGTGGTGTGGCTATGTTTTATTCGTGCGGGGTTGGGATGTTTTTAGTGGCGGGGTGGGGGCTGTTGTTGACTTTGTTTGTGGTATTAGAGTTGGTGCGTGGGTTATCTCGTGGGGCTATTCGGGCAGTTTAAGGTTGGGGTGTCAGAGAATAGTTTAGTATAAAATACCAGCTTTGGGAGTTGGAGATAGAGGTTTAAGTCCTCTTTTTCTGATTGTGTGGGGTGAACTCTAAGAAGAGGGGTAGTCTTCAGTCTTTGGTTTACAAGACCAATGTTTTTTATAAACTATTAGAGTGTTTAGTAATTAAGTATTTTGTTTTCTAGGGCACCTGTGATGGGGAATAGGATCAGGAGGATTGTGAAGTAGGTGAGGGATGCTAGTTGTCCAATAATGATAAATGGATGTTCTACGGGTTGGCTTCCTACTCAGGTTAGGATGAAGAGGTTAGCAACTAGGGTTCAAAATAGAAGTTGAGATAAGGGGCGGAAGGTTATTGAACGTTGTTTAGATTTGTGGAGGAGTGGGATTAGGAATAATACTAGTACGGAGGCTGCTAGGGCTAGTACTCCTCCCAGTTTATTTGGGATTGAACGTAGAATGGCATATGCGAATAGAAAGTATCATTCGGGTTTAATGTGAGGGGGTGTAACTAGGGGGTTTGCTGGGGTGAAGTTTTCTGGGTCCCCTAGCAGGTTGGGTGAGAATAGGGCGAGGGTTAGTAGGAGTAGGAATATGATAGTGAATCCTAGAATGTCTTTGAGTGAGAAGTAAGGGTGGAATGGGATTTTGTCGCAGTTTGAGATGATACCTAGTGGATTGTTTGAGCCGGTTTCGTGTAGGAAAGTGAGGTGGATTAGGGTGAGGCCTGCGATTATAAATGGGAGTAGAAAGTGGAGGGCAAAGAATCGGGTTAGTGTTGGGTTGTCTACTGAAAATCCACCTCATGCTCATTCTACCAGGGTTTGGCCGATATATGGGATTGCTGAGAATAGATTGGTGATGACTGTAGCTCCTCAGAAGGATATTTGTCCTCATGGGAGTACATATCCTACGAAGGCAGTTGCTATTAGGGTCAGGAGCAGGATAACCCCTGTATTTCATGTTTCTTTGTTCAGGTAGGAACCATAGTAAAAGCCTCGTCCAATGTGGAGGTAGATGCAGATGAAGAAGAATGAGGCTCCGTTTGCATGTAGGTTACGGATTAGTCAACCGTATTGTACATTTCGGCATGTGTGGGCGACGGATGAGAAGGCTAGGGTTGTGTCGGCAGTGTAGTGTATAGCAAGTAGAAGGCCGGTTAGGATTTGTGTTATGAGGCAAATACCTAGGAGCGATCCGAAGTTTCATCAGGCGGAAATGTTTGAGGGGGCGGGGAGGTCAATTACAGAGTCGTTAAGGATTTTTAGTAGGGGGTGAGACTTTCGAAGGTTTGGGGCCATTGGGTGTAAGATCTATGTGATGATAGGATGATGAGGATGGATAGGGCGAAGGATCCTAGATAGGTTTTGATTAATCCGGTGTGGAAGGTGGTTGAGGTCTTGGATGCTATGAGTTGCAGGTCAGCAAGGCCTTCGGGTCCTATTTTTTTGTATCAGGATAAATCGATTAGGTGAGAAGCAAGTTTTTGTCCGCTGTCTAGGAGATTTGTAGAGCTGACGCGATGGGATAGGGGGTTGAAGTATCCTAGTGTTAAAGAAAAGTTTGTTAGGGTGTTTTGTTTTGGTTGGGTTAAGGTGTGTGTTATGTTTGAGAGTTCTAGGGCTAGGATGATACCTAGGATTGTGACGATGATGGCTGCAGTTTTTGTAATTGTTGGTATTGTCATTGGAGGGGTTTTTATGGGGATGATGAAGGATGTGATAAGTAGGCCGGCTATGATGCTGCCTAGAGCTAGGCGGATAATTGGACTGGTGATTGTTGGGTCGTTTTCATTTATTGGTGTGGTTGGGGGTATTCGGGTGAATCCTGTTTGGACTAGTAGTGTTATGCGGATAGTATAGGTTGCGGTGAATGATGTGGCTAGGAGGGTTAGGAGAAGTGCTCAGGTGTTTAGGTACGAGGTATTTATGCTTTCGATGATTAGATCTTTTGAGTAGAATCCTGCTAGAAATGGGGTTCCTATTAAGGCCAGGTTTCCGATGGTTAGGCAAGATGTTGTCGTAGGGAGTATTTTTTGTAATCCTCCTATTTTTCGGATGTCTTGTTCTCCGTTTAGGCTGTGGATGATTGATCCTGAGCAAAGAAATAACATGGCTTTGAAAAAGGCGTGTGTTGAGATGTGAAGGAAGGCTAGTTGTGGGAGGTTTAGTCCGATGGTTACTATTATTAGTCCTAGTTGGCTTGATGTGGAGAAGGCAATGATTTTTTTGATGTCATTTTGTGTGATTGCGCATGTAGCGGCGAATAGTGTGGATAGGGCCCCTAAGCATAGGCACAGTGTGAGGGCGGTGTTATTGTTAGTGAATATTGGGTGGGTGCGGATAAGTAGAAAAATTCCAGCTACTACTATGGTACTTGAATGTAGTAGGGCGGAGACTGGGGTTGGGCCTTCTATGGCTGCTGGAAGTCATGGGTGGAGACCGAATTGGGCGGATTTTCCTGTTGCAGCTAGGATAAGTCCTAATAGGGGGAGGGTTGGGGTTTGGGTTGGGGTAAAGGCCTGTTGTATTTCTCATGTGTTTATAGTCGAGGCCAGTCATGCTATGCTTAGGATAAGGCCGATGTCCCCGATTCGGTTATAGAGGACGGCTTGGAGAGCAGCTGTGTTGGCTTCTGCTCGTCCTTGTCATCAGCCAATTAATAAGAAGGACATGATTCCGACTCCTTCTCAGCCAATGAATAGTAGGAATAGGTTGTTAGCGATGGTTAGGGTTAGTATGGCAATTAAGAATATTAGGAGGTAGTAAAAGAATTTTGTAATATAGGGCTCTGAAGCTATGTATCAGGTTGCGAATTGGAGGATGGATCATGTTACGAATAGTGCGATGGGAAAAAATATTATGGAGTATTGATCTATTTTTAGGCTGATAGGGATTTTAAAATTTATGATGAATTTTCATTCTCAGTGAGAGGTAATGCTTTCTGCTCCGGAGTATAAAAATAAGGTTATTGGTACTAGGCTAATTAGGAAGGCAGTCTTGACGGTGCGAGTGATGGTGGTGGGGGAGTTTTTGAGGGTTTTTGATAGGAGGGGGAGTAGGATTGGTGTGAGAATGGTTATTAGTGTTAGGGTTATGGAGGTGTGTAGTAATAGTGCGGTTTCCACTACTTTTACTTGGATTTGCACCAAGATGGGTGGTTCCTAAGACCAGTGGATTACTATTATCCTTTAAAAGTAAGGGGGCTGAGGTTTTAGACTCAGATGCGAGAATTAGCAGTTCTTGCTGGTTGAACCTCCCCTCGGCAGTTAAGAAGGGTCTAACTTCTATTTTTAGAATCACAGTCTAATGTTTGGATTAAACTATATCTGCATGAAGGGATTCCTGAGATTAATTCAGGTTTTAGAATGAGAAGTAGTAGGGGGATGATGTGTAGAGCTATTAGTAGATGTTCTCGTGTGTTGGAGTTTTGAATTGATGTGATGTGGTTTGGCAGTACTCCTCGTTGGGTTATTAGTAGTATGAATAGGGTGTATGAAGCGGTTAGTAGGGTGGCAGCTCCGGTAAGGATGATTGTGAGAGCAGATCAGTTGAATAGGGCAATTATAATGGTTAGTTCTGCTATTAGGTTGGTGGTTGGTGGCAATGCTATGTTAGTTAGGTTTGCTAGTAATCATCATGTGGCTATTAGTGGCAGTAGGGGCTGTAGTCCTCGTGCTAGGAGAAGGATTCGGCTGTGTGTGCGTTCATAGTTTGTGTTGGCTAAGCAGAATAGTATTGAAGAGGTTAATCCATGGGAGATTATGAGGATTATTGCTCCTGAGAATGATCAATGGGTTTGAATTATGCATGCAGCGATAACGAGTCCTATGTGGCTTACGGAAGAGTAGGCAATGAGAGATTTTAGGTCAGTTTGTCGGAGACAGATTGAGCTAGTTATTAGTGCCCCCCACAGTGCCAGTGTTAGGAATGGGTAGTGTAAGTTGTTTGATAGAGGACTTATGAACATGGTAAGTCGCATGATACCATAACCGCCTAGTTTTAAGAGAAGTGCAGCCAGTAATATAGACCCGGCGATTGGGGCTTCAACATGGGCTTTGGGGAGTCATAGGTGTAAGCCATATAGGGGGGCTTTTACTATGAAGGCTATTAGTAAAGCTAGGCTTGATAGAATGCCTGTTCAAGAAGCGGTGAGGGCAGGGTGGGTTAGGTTTAGGATTATTAAGTGCAGGGTGCCGGTTTGGGCGTGTAGGTGGAGGATGGTGACTAGTAGTGGTAGGGAGCTGATTAGGGTATAAAATAGGAGGTAAATACCGGCACTTAAGCGTTCTGGCTGATTTCCTCATCGTGTAATTAAGATTAGAGTGGGGATTAGGGTTGCTTCAAATGAAATGTAGAATAATATTAGTTCTGTGGTTGAGAAGGCTAGGATGATGAATGGTTGAATTGTAATAAGGGCTGTAATGAAGATTCGTTTTCGTGTGAGTGGTTCGTTTTGTAAATGGTTTTGGCTTGCTAAGATTATGAGTGGAAGTAGTCAGCAGGAGAGGACTAGTAGGGGAGATGAAATTTGGTCGATACCAGTTCATGGGGTTAGGTTTTTGTATGGGTAGTATGTTGGGGTGAGTCATTGTAGGCTTAGAGTGGCGATTAGGAGGCTGTGTGAGGTGGTGTTTGTTCATAGATATTTGGGGGGTGATAGGAGGGCTGTTGGTAGAAGTATAATAGTTGGGAAGATAATTTTTAGCATTGTAGGAGGTTTAAGTTGTGTAGGTGGTCGGAGCCGTGGGTTCGTGTGGAAGCTACAAGTATAGCTAGGCCTGTGCCAGCCTCGCAAGCTGAAAATGCCAGTATGAGTACGGGCATTAGAGTGAATGATGTTGCTTGATTTTCTACTGGTCAGAGTGATAAGGCGATGTATATTGACAATATTATGCTCTCTAAACATAGTAAAGCAGAAATTAGGTGCGTTCGGTGGAAGGCTAGTCCTAAGCTGCTTAAGGTGAAAGCTGAGTAAAAGCTTAGGTGTAGGAAGGACATAAAGAAAGTCATAGGGTCAGGCTATGATCTGTTGAGCCGAAATCAACTGTCTTTGTTAGACTAACTTTCTTTGTTTATTCTGCTCATTCTAGGCCTCCCTGTGCTCATTCGTAGACTAGTCCGAGTGTGAGTAGGACAATGATGGCAGAGGCTCAGGTTAGGGTTATAGTGGGGGATGGGAGTTGAGTTGCTCATGGGAGTGGAAGTAAGAGGGCAATTTCTAGATCGAATAGTAAGAATAGGATTGCTACTGAGGAAGAAGCGGATTGAGAATGGGAGTCGGGCGGACCCCAGTGGGTCGAATCCACATTCGTATGGGGATAGTTTTTCTGAATCTGGGTTTATTTGGGCGAGTCAGAAGTTTAATGTAGTTAGGATAATGCTTAGGGCGAAGGATAGGGTTAGTATGAATGTGATTATGTTTATTGCTCATCTCTGGGGTTGCACCAGATTCTAGAGATTGGAAGTCAATTGTAATTAGTATACTAGAAGAGCAAGATCCTCATCAGTAAATGGTTATGTAGAGGAATAATCAGATAACGTCTACGAAGTGTCAGTATCAGGCTGCTGCTTCGAACCCAAAATGGTGGTTAGATGTGAAGTGGAATTTAATTAGGCGTAGGAGGCAGACTGATAGGAAGGAGGATCCAATGATTACGTGTAATCCGTGGAATCCTGTGGCAACGAAGAAGGTTGAACCATATACACCGTCAGCAATTGAGAATGGTGCTTCGTAGTATTCTATTGCTTGGAGTGCTGTAAAATAGAATCCTAGCAGGATGGTCAGGGTTAGTGCATGGATTGCTTGTTTTCGGTTGCCTTCTGTGATGCTATGGTGAGCTCATGTTACGGTGACGCCTGAGGCTAGTAGGATAGCTGTGTTTAGCAGAGGTACTTCTAGTGGGTTGAGGGGTTTAATTCCTATTGGTGGTCACTGTCCGCCGAGTTCTGGGGTAGGAACTAAGCTGGAGTGGAAGAATGCTCAGAAAAAGCCTAGAAAGAAGAATGCTTCAGATGTAATGAATAGAATTATTCCGTATCGGAGACCTTTTTGTACTGTAGGGGTGTGGTGGCCTTGGAATGTGCCCTCTCGTACAATGTCTCGTCATCATTGTAGTATAACTAGGATTATTGAGAGTAGGCCTAGGGTTAGTAGTTGTGATGAGTTGTAATGGAATCATATAATTAGGCCGGAAGTAGTGAGCAGTGCGGCTGCGGCTCCGAAGATAGGTCAGGGGCTTGGATCTACTATGTGATAGGAGTGTGCTTGGTGTGCCATTAAATGTTTTCTTGTAAATATAGGCTGAGTAGAAGGACGAAAACGTAAGCTTGGATTATTGCGACGGCTACTTCTAGTAGGGTTAGGAGGAGTAGAATTGATGCGGTTAAGATGGACACGGCTGGGATGAGGGGAAGTAGGGCAGTGGTAGCTGTAGAAATGAGTTGGATTAGTAGGTGACCTGCTGTGAGATTTGCTGTAAGGCGGACACCTAGGGCTAGGGGACGAATAAGGAGGCTGGTAGTTTCGATTATGATTAGGGCAGGGATTAGAGGGGTGGGGGTACCTTCTGGGAGAAGATGGCCTAGGGAGGCAGAAGGTTGGTTTCGTAGGCCTGTGAGGAGTGTAGCTAATCAGAGTGGGAAGGCGAGGGCCATGTTTATTGACAGTTGAGTGGTGGGGGTGAAGGTGTATGGTAGTAGGCCTAAGAGGTTGATTAGAAGAAGGAATATTATGAGGGATGTTAGGATTAGGGCTCATTTGTGCCCTTCTTTGTTTAGGGGAGTTATTAGTTGTTTTGTGATTAGGTGAGAGAATCATAGTTGTAGGGCAGTGAAGCGGTTGGTGATTCATCGATTGTCCGGGGTGGGGAGTAGAAGGGCGGGGAATAGCATTGAGAGGAGGATTAGTGGGATTCCTAGTAGGCATGGGCTTGTAAATTGGTCAAAGAAGCTTAGGTTCATGGTCAGGTTCAAGGGGTGGTTTTAGTGGTTGCTGAAGTTTTGTTGGAAGGAGTGTTGGTAGGTGTTAGTGATAGGAGTTTGGGTTGGATGATTAGGGAGTAGATTAGTCATGACGTTAATATAATGAAGAATCATGGGTTGGGGTTGAGTTGGGGCATACCATTAAGGAGGGGTGGTTGATCCTCTTTCTCTAGCTTAAAAGGCTAGTGCTGATGCATAGCTTCTTAATGATTAGGATGATAGTAATGAGGATCAATTCTCGAAGTGGGTGAGAGGGGTAGATTCTACTACAATTGGTATGTAGCTGTGGTTAGCTCCGCAGATTTCTGAGCACTGACCGTAGAAGATCCCTGGCCGGGTTGTAATGAATGATGTTTGGTTTAGTCGCCCAGGGATTGCATCGGTTTTTACTCCGAGGGTTGGGACGGCTCAAGAGTGAAGTACATCGCTGGCAGTGACGATAATGCGAATCGGGGATTCTATAGGAACTACAACACGGTGGTCGACTTCTAGAAGTCGGAAGTGCCCTAGTGGAAGTTCTGCTGTCGGGATTATGTACGAGTCGAATGATAGGTCCTTGAAGTCTGTATATTCATAGCTTCAGTATCATTGATGTCCGATGGCTTTTAGAGTTAGGTCGGGTTCGTCGATTTCGTCCATTATATAGAGAATTTGTAGGGACGGTAGGGCAAGTAGGATGAGTACAATGGCTGGCAGGATTGTTCAGATTAATTCTACTTCTTGTGCATCAACAGTATTTGAAGAGAGTTTTTCTATGAGTATGAGTGCTAGTAAGTAAAGGACTAAGCTGCAGATTGCCAGTGCAACCATTAGAGCGTGGTCGTGGAATTCAACGAGTTCCTCTATGATAGGGGATGAGGCGTCTTGGAAGCCGAATTGTGAGTGGTTGGCCATGTGAGATGTACAGGGTTTTCACCTGTGATTTAGGCTTGACAAGACTATGTAATTGGTTTACTAACATCTCATAAGAAAGAAGCATAAGTGGTTTGATGCGGTTGGCTTGAAACCAGCATACGAGGGTTCGATTCCTTCCTTTCTTGGACTTGGACAAAGGCTGGTTCTTCGAAAGTATGATATGGAGGGGGGCAGCCATGGATTCATTCGATGTTAGTAGCGGTTAGTTCTGGTCGTAGGACTTTGCGTTTTGATGTAAAAGCTTCTCAAATAATGAATATTAGCATGATTACAGCGGTTATTGAGATCAATGAGCCGATAGAAGATATAGTGTTTCATAGGGTGTATGCATCAGGATAGTCAGAGTATCGGCGTGGTATACCAGCTAGGCCTAAGAAGTGTTGTGGGAAGAAGGTTAGGTTAACGCCTGTAAATATTACTCCGAAATGTGCTTTAGTTCATGTAGTGTGTAATGTATATCCTGTGAATAGAGGGAATCAGTGGGTGAATCCTGCTAGAATGGCGAATACAGCTCCTATTGAAAGGACGTAATGGAAGTGAGCGACTACATAGTATGTGTCATGTAGGGCGATGTCTAGTGAAGAGTTTGCTAGTACGATTCCTGTGAGCCCGCCGATGGTAAAAAGGAAAATAAAGCCTAGGGCTCATAATATTGGGGGGTCTCATTTGATAGTTCCTCCGTGCAGGGTGGCTAGTCAGCTGAATACTTTGATGCCGGTTGGAATAGCGATGATTATAGTGGCAGATGTGAAATATGCTCGAGTGTCTACGTCTATTCCTACTGTGAATATGTGATGGGCCCAGACGATAAAGCCTAGGAAGCCAATGGACAGCATGGCTCACACTATTCCCATGTATCCGAATGGTTCTTTTTTGCCCGCGTAGTAAGCTACAACGTGTGAGATGATTCCGAAGCCTGGTAGAATTAGAATGTAGACTTCCGGATGTCCAAAGAATCAGAAAAGATGTTGATATAGAACTGGGTCTCCCCCTCCAGCAGGGTCAAAGAATGTAGTGTTTAGATTTCGGTCTGTTAGGAGCATAGTAATGCCAGCAGCAAGAACTGGAAGGGAGAGTAAGAGTAGGACGGCGGTAATAAGTACTGATCATACGAATAGGGGTGTTTGGTATTGAGAGAGGGCTGGGGGTTTCATGTTGATGGCAGTTGTGATGAAGTTGATAGCACCTAGAATAGAGGAGACACCTGCCAGGTGGAGGGAGAAGATAGCTAGGTCTACGGAAGCTCCAGCATGGGCTAGGTTGCCGGCGAGCGGGGGGTATACTGTTCATCCTGTACCTGCTCCGGCTTCTACTGTAGAAGATGCTAGCAGTAGGAGGAATGATGGGGGAAGTAATCAGAAGCTTATGTTATTTATGCGAGGGAATGCTATGTCGGGGGCGCCGATTATAAGGGGGACTAGTCAGTTTCCGAAGCCACCAATTATAATTGGCATTACTATGAAGAAGATTATCACAAAAGCATGGGCGGTGACAATTACATTGTAAATTTGGTCATCTCCTAAAAGAGTTCCGGGTTGGCCTAGCTCTGCACGAATGAGCAGGCTAAGGGCAGTTCCGACCATACCGGCTCATGCGCCAAAGATTAGGTATAGTGTGCCGATATCTTTGTGGTTGGTTGAGAATAGTCATCGATTGATAAAAGTCACAGGTAAGATGGCTGAGTGCTAAAGCGTTAGGCTGTAGTCCTTTTTACAGAGGTTCAATTCCTCTTCTTATCGGCTCTGTGGTGAAATTCATGTTGAGTTGCAAGCTCATCGATGTGCATTAAGAGTGTACCAGAGCCTGATAGACAGAAGCCTGCTGGTTTAGGCATCTAGCTGTTAATTAGAATTTTATGGGATCGAGGCCCATCTGTCTAGGGAAGGTCCTAGCTTAATTAAAGTGTCTGGGTTGCATTCAGAGGATGCAGGTTAGTATCCTGCGGATCTTAGCAGAAACTAAGAGGGTTTAACTCTTGTCTAAGGCTTTGAAGGCCTTCGGTTTAGTTATCCTAAGCTTCTAAATGGTGGTGAGGATTATGGGGGAGAGTGGTAGCAGGGAGATTGATAAGGAAGCCAGGATGGCAAGTGGAGGGTTTGTTGACTTATTGATATGTCATTGTTTTATGTGGTTTGTGGAGTTTGGCGGGAGTGTGATGGTTGAGTAGTATGCGAGGCGAAGGTAGAAGAATAATCCTAATAGGGATAGCATGGCAATGATTGTAGCTGCTGTAGTTATTTCTTGTTTGGTTAGTTCTTGAATGATTAGTCATTTTGGAAGAAAGCCTGTAAGTGGCGGAAGACCTGCCAGGGAGAGAAGGGTTAGTATGAGGGTTGCATTTAGTATAGGTGTTTTTGTTCAGGAGGTTATTATTGTTGATAATTTTAAGATTTTGATTGTGTTTAAGCTGAGAAACACAGTGGTTGTTATCAGTGAGTATAAGTAGAAGGTCAGTAGGGTAAGTTTTGGGCTGTAGATGATGACGATAGTTATTCAGCCTAGGTGGGAAATGGAGGAGAAAGCTAGGATTTTTCGAATTTGTGTTTGGTTAAGGCCTATTCAGCCGCCTAAGCCTGCCGAGGCGATAGCTATAATGGTTAGTAGAGTTGGGCTGAGGGAGTGGGAGGTCAGGAATAGGATGGTAATTGGTGGGAATTTTATTATTGTTGATAATAGGAGGGCAGTGGTTAAAGTTGATCCTTGGAGGACTTCTGGGAATCAAAAGTGGAAGGGGACAAGTCCGAGTTTTATTGCAATTGCTGTTGTTAGTAGAAGGCATGAGGTTGGGTGGGTTAATTGAGTAATGTCTCACTGTCCTGTATGTCATGCATTGATTGTACTTGAAAATAGGACTAGGGCTGAGGCAGCTGCTTGTACTAGGAAATATTTGACTGCAGCTTCGATAGCTCGAGGGTGGTGGGATTTTGAGATAAGGGGGATGATAGCGAGGGTATTGATTTCTAGGCCGGTTCAGGCTATTATTCAGTGATTGCTTGAGATTGTAATTGTTGTTCCTAGGAGTAAGCTTGCGTAGAAGATTAGTTTGGCATGGGGGTTCATTAGTAGGGGAAGGAGTTAAACCATCATTTTCGGGGTATGGGCCCGATAGCTTGATTAGCTGACCTTACTAGGAAATAATATAAAGGAAGTATGGAGAGTTTTGATCTCTTTTGTGTAGGTTCGATTCCTACTTTTCTAAGTCTTTTAGGAAATGAGAGGGCTGGTGTACCTCTATGTTCACTTTATCATAGTGACCCTTTAACGTTCAGGCACATTTCCTTAAGTAAGGAGGGAGGCCTGCGTAACAGATTGGTATGCTGGTGTGTCAAAGGCATAGTGCTAAGGTTAGGGGTAGGAAGTTTTTTCAAAGGAGGTGCATGAGTTGGTCATAGCGGAATCGTGGGTAGGAGGCGCGGACTCATAAAAAGCCGGAGGAGAGAAGTGAGACTTTGGAGGCTAAGATAATGGGGAATAGTTCGTGTGGGAGATTCAGGCAGCTTGGGTTGAGGAATAAGATAGCAGTTAGTGTGTTCATTAATATGATGTTTGCGTATTCGGCTAGGAAGAATAGAGCGAATGGACCTGCTGCATATTCTACATTGAAACCTGATACTAGCTCTGATTCCCCTTCCGTAAGATCAAACGGCGCGCGGTTTGTTTCGGCGAGTGTTGAAGTATATCATATTATTGCGAGGGGCCAGGATGAGAAGATCAGGTATAGGGGTTCTTGGGTAGTGGCGAGAGTGTTCAAAGTGTAATTTCCGCTTAGTACGATTACGGATAAGAGAATGATAGCTAATGTTACTTCGTAAGAGATTGTTTGTGCTACTGCCCGTAGGGCTCCGATTAGAGCGTATTTTGAGTTTGAGGCTCAGCCTGATCATAAAATTGAGTATACTGCTAGGCTAGACATGGCTAGTAGGAATAGAAGGCCAAGATTTAAGTCGGTAAGGGAAAATGGTAGTGGAAGGGGAATTCAAATAGTGATTGCTAAGAGAAGGGCGAGTATGGGTGTTATAATGAAAAGAATTGGGGATGAGGTGGATGGTCGGATTGGCTCTTTAATAAATAGTTTGATTCCATCGGCTACAGGCTGTAGTAGTCCGAATGGGCCTACAATGTTTGGGCCTTTTCGAGCTTGCATGTAGCTTAGGACTTTACGTTCGACGAGTGTCAGGAAGGCTACTGCAATTAGAATCGGGATTGCATAGGATAGGGATATGATGAGGTAGGTTAGGAGGGAAGGTTTGGCCATGGGGTTGTATTTTGGGGGGCTAGGGAGAGGATTTGAACCTCTGGGTAAAGGGCTTAAGCCTTTTGCATTTACCGAGCTCTGCCACGCTAGCTGATCCTTTTCTAGGATATCAGGGGAAAAGATCTTTTAGTAATTTAGTTGAATTCATTACTTAAAGAGAGGGCGTACTTGTAGTATTGGCCCCACTTCCCCGGTCCTTTCGTACTAGGGGAAGTTCGTCATAGATAGAAACCGACCTGGATTGCTCCGGTCTGAACTCAGATCACGTAGGACTGTTAATCGTTGAACAAACGAACCCTTAATAGCGGTTGCACCATTAGGATGTCCTGATCCAACATCGAGGTCGTAAACCTCCTCGTCGATGTGGGCTCTTAGAGGAGATTGCGCTGTTATCCCTGGGGTAGCTTGGTCCATTTGTCAATTATATTGGGTCTGGTTACTGTTAGTACGTTGAGGGGTTGCTCTTGGTTAAGAGGTGTGGTCTTATTTTTGGAGGATTTGTTTTTCTCCAAGGTCGCCCCAACCGAAAAATGTCAGCCAGCATTTTAAAGCGGTAAGCCTAGTTAGGTTTGGGTTTATGAGCAGTGGCTGTTGATTTTTAAGTTCCACAGGGTCTTCTCGTCTTATGGGTTTATCCCTGCTTTTGAACAGGGAGATCAATTTCACTGATTATCTGTAAGAGACAGTTAAGACCTCGTTTAGCCGTTCATACAAGTCTCGATTTATGGGACAATTGATTGCGCTACCTTCGCACGGTTAGGATACCGCGGCCGTTAAACATTATGTCACTGGGCAGGCATCACCTTCAATACTTGATTGGCTGAAGGCTATGTTTTTGGTAAACAGTCGGGCCTTGGGTTTGCCTAGTTCCTTTTACAGATTTTAATCTTTCTAATGGGCGCACCTGGGTTGGGGCAACAGGGTGAGGTTAATATTGTAATCTTGTTGGGTTTGGGATATTGGTTTGTAGTCTGTTAATAATGTAAAGATGTAAGTTTGCGCTTGAGAGGGAGGAACTCCCTAGTTACTCATTTTAGCATTAGTTCTCCTATTAGTATAGGTTAGCCCGTTAGTGAGAAGGGATTCATTTTGCTTGCTGAATTTTTTGTATGTGGAGCTGTGACGCACTCTTTGTTGGTGGCTGCTTGAAGGCCCACGGTTGGAGGGAGTTTTAGGCAGTTATCCGCTAGTAGAGATTGTTTTCTTTTTTAAAGGAGCTGTACCTCCTTTAAATTACTCTTGATCTATTTACATTGGGGTTAGTTGTATCCGGGGGAGTAAAATCAAGAGAGAACTTAGATTCATTTCACGGGCAACCAGCTATCACCTGGCTCGGTTGGCTTTTCACCTCTACTAGCAAGTCATCCCACTCTTTTGCAACAGAGACGGGTTCGCTCATGAATAGCTGCTCGCGAGTAGCTCGCTCAGGTTTCGGGATGGCAAGCTTAAGTCCATTTTGCTTGGTTGTTCTTGCTAAATCATGATGCAAAAGGTACAAGAGTTTATCTTTGCTGTTTGTTGCTTTGTTTTTTCACTATTATTTCATTTTTCCCTTACGGTACTAAATCTCTATCGCGCCAAAATGTCTTTTCTATCGCCTATACTGAGTTTAAAGAATGTTTTAGTCTCAGGGATTAAATGGATTCTTAATTAACATTTCAGTTGTGTAATTGGGCTAGAGTTGGCTTCAAGACGATCTGGTGGGTAGCAGATATCTTTCAGGTGTAAGCTGAATGCTTTAGTTTTTAGCTACGTCTTGGTATGCTAAGTGCACCTTCCGGTACACTTACCTTGTTACGACTTACCTCATCTTCAGCTGAGAATTGTATTAGGTATTATAGAGTTGTAGCTTGTGAGGAGGGTGACGGGCGGTATGTACGTGCCCTAGGGCCGTCTTAAAGAGGGCTTGTATTATCCCACTTTACTACTAAATCCGCCTTCGGGGGGCAGTTTCATGCCCCCTTCCGTAAATTTTCTATTTTAGAAAATGTAGCCCATTTCTTCCGCCCCGTAGGCTATACCTCGACCTGTCTTGTTAGCGGGTTTTGGCTATTGTGCTCACTGTTGGTCTCTCAGGGGAGGTGAGCTGGCGACGGCGGTATGTAGGCTGCTTTGGCAAGGGGCGGTCGGGTGTAACGTGGGTTATCGATTATAGAACAGGCTCCTCTAGGTGGGTTTAGGGCACCGCCAAGTCCTTAGAGTTTTAAGCGTTTGTGCTCGTAGTTCTCAGGCGGATGCTTTAGTACGGGGGAGCATCAAGATTTATGGCTAAGCATAGTGGGGTATCTAATCCCAGTTTGTGTCTTAGCTTTCGTGGAATTAAATTGATCAAAGACGCTAAGATCGTTTTAAGGGAGGTCTTAGGCACATCTTGAGCTTATGACAGCTTAGTTGCACTTTGGTCTTAGTTGTTGAGATAACATGATACCACTCTTTACGCCGTATACGGTTAATTTGGGTCTCTTGTGTGACCGCGGTGGCTGGCACAAGATTTACCAACCCTATTGTTGCTATAACTAAGTCAAGTTTTCACTTATTGCTTAATGTTAATTACTGCTGAGTACCCGTGAGGGTGTGGCTGAGCAAGGCGTCTTGGGCTACAGTTTAGGTGTGCCTGATACCCGCTCCTTTCTTCTTAATAAGAGACTAAGGGCATTTACACTGGGGCGCAGATACTTGCATGTATATATTTAGCAAGAATTAACGGTAAGGTTAGGACTAAGTCTTTTGTCTCTGGGTGCATGTGGCAACCATCTTGGCATCTTCAGTGCCATGCTTTAGTATTTAAGCTACAGGGAC